ATATTAACACATAAGAAAAATACAAGAATAAATAAGATGAGATTCGCCCACCTCCCATATATTTTATTCCTTCGCCCAGAAAAAAACTTGCAAAACCAATCCCATTTCTAATTCCATCAATTAGATATTTATCAAAAAACTGAGTTAGCTCGGCTAAACCTCTTATACTCATGGTGAAAATCTCAGTATAAAAAATATCTATATAACCACGATTATATGACCAATTATATATCACACCTTTCATTTTGTCCAAAATAATTCTTTTAGGACCTTTTTTGAAAAATAAATTAATTAAGCCCAAATTTTTGAAAGATGAATAAATAGATCCATAAAAAATAGATGATATAAATAGTCCGAAAAGAGCTATACTTACTGAAAAAAAAGCATTTGACAAAAATCCATACCAATCCTCAGAAGAATTAACTTTCTGATGAAAAAAGGTTGTCGATGGAGTTAACCATTTTGATAATAGATCCAAATCTATTACTCCTCCATTAAAAGAAATTCCTATTGATCCAATGAACAAAGTGAATAGTACTAATACAAGGAGAGGAAATAACATAGTATTGTTCGATTCGTGAGGATACATAGAAGTGTATCTATTACCAAAATAGGTACTAAAATCTCGTATCTTACTTCTTATATTCTTGTCAATTTTAGCTATATCTTTTGAAAAAAAACAAATCTTATTCTTATTCATTTTTGAAAAAAATAAATTCCTATTAACTTTCTTAAGTGTCCCTTTTCCCCATAGAGATATTGAATAAAACGAGCTATTTTTTATACTACTAATACTACTATAATCTTGAAAATGAATGCGCAAATACCCATCAAAGGTAAGTAAGTACATCCTAAACATATAAAATGCGGTTAATCCTGTTGTGAACCAAGCTATTAGTGCGAAAATTGGTGAATACAACCAACTATCGTGAAGAATTTCATCCTTGGACCAAAAACAAGCAAGAGGCGGAATACCACAAAGAGACAGTGTACCTAAAAAAAAAGTAGTTTTTGTAATTGGAACATATTTTGTTAAACCTCCCATCAGAACCATATTCTGACTTTTTTCTGGTGAATATCCAACAAGAGGTTCCATTGAATGAATAATGGATCCGGATCCCAAAAACAATAAGGCTTTAGAATAGGCATGGGTCATCAAATGAAATAAAGCAGCTCGATAAGAACCTATACCTAGAGCTAACATAATATAACCCAATTGAGACATTGTAGAATAAGCTAAACTTCTTTTAATGTCTCTTTGGGCAAGAGCTAAAGTAGCTCCTAAAAGTACTGTTATTATACCTACTAAACAAATGATATTCATTATGTAAGGTATAACGATGAAAAGAGGAAGAAGCCGAGCTACAAGAAAAATTCCTGCTGCTACCATAGTAGCAGCGTGTATAAGAGCCGAAATAGGAGTGGGGCCTTCCATAGCATCAGGTAACCATACGTGAAGGGGGAATTGTGCGGATTTAGCAACTGCACCGACAAATAATAAAAAGGCACATAAAGTAGCAAATAAAGAATTGACCCCATTATTATGGATCAAGGTATTCACTATTTGGAACAAATCCCGAAATTCGAAACTACCAGTTATCCAATAAAATCCTAAGATTCCTAACAATAAACCAAAATCTCCTATACGATTAGTTACAAAAGCTTTTTGACAAGCACTTGCTACAAGGGGTCGTGTGAACCAAAAGCCTATCAATAAATACGAACACATTCCCACTAGTTCCCAAAAAATATAAATTTGTATCAAATTGGAACTAGTAACTAATCCCAACATTGAAGCATTGAAAAAACTCATATGAGCAAAAAATCTCAAATATCCTTGGTCGTGAGACATATAATTGTCACTATAAATAAAAACCATGATTCCAACAGTAGTAATTAGTATTGACATAATAGAAGTAAGTGGATCAATCAAGTGTCCGAACTCTAATAAAAGATTATTATTGATGGTCCAAGACCATAGATATTGATAGGTCAAACTTCCATTTATTTGCTGAATAGACAGATTGGTCGAAAACCACATAACTATACTTAGTAGTAAAACACTTAGAAAAGCCCACATCCGACGAAGATCTTTTGTTGCTGTCGGAATAAGTAGAAGTCCAAATCCTATTGACATAGTAACTGGGAGTGGAAAAAGGGGTATTGTCCATGCATATTTATATGTATATTCCATAAGAAAACAAATTTGTCTTTTTTCTTATAATTGTTTCCGATTCACTACTTCTGCTGATCTCTTTTCGAAAAGAACAAAACAATAAGAAAAAAAAATATGAAAAAGATCAAATACAAAAATACAAATATTGGAATTATGACTTTTTTTTTCTTAAAGAATTGAAAGAAAAGTTTTAATGGGTCGGTCAAATATCAAATAATAGGATCAAATAATTAGTCAAGTTTATTACTTAGTTATTAATTAACTGAAAATTATAGAAAAGAAATAGATTTTTGAAAGAATATGACATTCTATGAGATTTTGAATAATTGTATTTTTCCTTTACATTATATGCTAATTATGTAAAATGTAAAATTATGTAATTTATAGATATATGATATATTTGTAGATTTAAGATAGATTGAATCTATTTCTATTAAATAGATTAAAGTTCAGTTACATATTTCTTTATCTCTTTCTATTTTTTTTTATTGTAGAATCTTTCTTTATTTATATACTATATAGTTATAGTTAATAGTTAGTTACTATTTATTTATACTTTTAGACTTTTTATAGACTTTTTCAATTTTTTTTGAATGAGTATTTAGTATAGACTATTTTATTTTACTATTTACATAAATATAGAAATATTTTCTATTACCTATTACTATTATTCATAATAAATATGAATATTATCATATTGATATGAATTCTATTTATTTTCTTCTTTTTTTTCTATTTATATGTTATGATATTATTGAGGGAATTTTTAAATTGATGTAATTCAATATTCAATATTAAGTATAGATAATAACTAATAAAATAGATAATAACTAATAAAAAAAAATTTCTTTTGAACAATATATGTCTTTCACATACAACGATAAAAAGGAGTCACCTACCTTTTGAATGGCAGTTCCAAAAAAACGTACTTCTATGTCAAAAAAGCATATTCGTAGAAATCTTTGGAAAAAAAAAGGATCTTTAGAGGCAGTAAAAGCTTTTTCTTTAGCTAAATCTATTTCCACCGGACAGTCAAAAAGTTTTTTTGTGCGACAAAAAAAAGTCTTGGAAAAATCTTAATTGACATGTTTTAAAGAACTTCCAAATCTCCATTTTATTTTGGAATTGGAAGGCGAATGATTCAATTTTCATTTTTATTTATTTTATTTATTGAAATTTCTATTGATTGATGATTTCTATTGAATTCGTGAGATGGTTTTTTATTTCCTATGAATTGTGCTTTTCAAAATTGAAAAGCACAATTACGATAGACAAGGAAGAATCTCACTATTTCATTATACTAAATACTAAGATGTTTTTAGGTCTGAAAATGGTTAGAGAAAATTATGAATTTTAGACCTCGACTGATAACGAAACTTTTTAGTTATTAATGTTCTGGATAAACAAGAGCTAGGTTTCTAGTACGGAAAAGTTGATTATTCAAACTAAAACTGAACTTACGAAGATAAAGATACTAATTAAGTATTATTTATTGAACATTTCCATATGAATGGAAATGTATCTTTCTTCATTGTTTCCTAAACTCTATTGAATATAGACAATTCAACATGAATTTCTTATTATTATTTAAGGTAAGCCGCGCCGCCATGGTGAAATTGGTAGACACGCTGCTCTTAGGAAGCAGTGCTAGAGCATCTCGGTTCGAGTCCGAGTGGCGGCATTAATATTAAAAATATTAATTCATATTAATAATATAGACACAATAGATCTAATAGAATCTAAAATATTTCAAATAGTAGATTTTAGATTCTATTTAATCCCCCCAATTTAAATTATTTAAAAGGGACTCTTATTTATGATATCTGCAACCTTAGAACATATATTAACTCATATTTCCTTTTCGATCATCTCAATTGTGATTCTAATTCATTTGATGAACTTATTAGTATACGAAATCGAAGGATTACGTAATTCGTCAGAAAAAGGGATGATAGCTACTTTTCTCTCTATAACAGGTTTTTTAGTTATTCGTTGGATTTCTTCGGGACATTTTCCTTTAAGTAATTTATACGAATCATTAATTTTCCTTTCATGGAGTTTATCTATTATTCATATGATTCCGTATCTTGGGAATCATAAAAATGATTTAAGCGCAATAACTGCACCAAGTGCAATTTTTACCCAAGGTTTCGCCACGTCAGGTCTTTCAACTGAAATGCATCAACCCGCAATATTAGTACCTGCTCTAAAATCTCAGTGGTTAATGATGCATGTCAGTATGATGCTATTGAGCTATGCAGCTCTTTTATGTGGATCGTTATTATCAGTTGCTCTTATAGTGATTACATTTCAAAAAAAAATCGATTTTTTTTTGAAAAACAAGAATTGTTTAAGTTTAAGGAAGTTGTTTTTCTTTGGTGATATGGAATATTTGAACGAAAAAGTAAGTTTCTTAAAAAAGACTTCTTTCCTTTCATTTCAAAATTTTTACAAATATCAATTAATTCAGCGTTTAGATTATTGGAGTTATCGTGTCATTAGTTTAGGGTTTACCTTTTTAACCATAGGTATTCTTTCTGGAGCAGTATGGGCTAATGAAGCATGGGGTTCGTATTGGAATTGGGATCCTAAGGAAACTTGGGCTTTTATTACTTGGACTTTATTTGCAATTTATTTACATACTAGAAATAGAAAAAAAAATGCAAAATTGCAAGATCAAGGCACAAATTCGGCATTTGTAGCTTCTATAGGATTTCTCCTAATTTGGATATGCTATTTTGGGATCAATCTATTAGGAATCGGGTTCCATAGTTATGGTTCATTCCAATTAATATCTAATTGAATAAAATAAACTACATAAAAAATACATAAAAAAATCGTCTGATACACAATGAAATTTTGTGCAAGTTTTTGAGAACCGTTTAAATAGAGGAATTATTCAAATGGTTCTCAAAAACTTTCTAGGTATCTCATTACAATTTTAATTCACCCTTCCCTTCCTTTTTTTTTTTCATTGTACAACGAACGAAGAATAGTGAGAATATGAAAGTTAAAGAATTCTAAGACTTTCTTTACAATTAATGAAATTTCTTGAATTTATTATTGAATCTCAAAAAAAAAATAATTAGTATCTATAAAAATAATTAGATAATAGAACTTGTACCTTGTCAACCGATAACGAGAGAACAAAATCAGGATAAATACCAATTCCTATTACAGGTAGAAAGAGACAGATCGAAACAAATAGTTCTCGTGGTCCAGAATCAAAAAGATTCGAGTTTGTAATATTGAATAGCTTGTATCCATAGAAAATCTGACGTAACATAGATAATAAAAAAATAGGAGTTAATATCATTCCGATTGCCATTACAAAAGTAATTAACATTTTTGACATGAAAAGATATTTTGGGCTGGTAATTATTCCAAAAAAGACTAAGAATTCTGCAACAAAACCACTCATTCCTGGCAATGCAAGAGAAGCCATCGAGAAACTACTAAACATAGTAAATATTTTTGGCATTGGGATAGATATCCCCCCCATCTCTTCGAGATAAACAAAACGTATTCTATCACAACTTGTTCCTGCTAAGAAAAAAAATGCAGCACCAATCAATCCATGAGAGAGTATTTGTAAAATCGCTCCATTAAGTCCCATGCCAGTTAGAGAACCAATTCCTATAATTATGAAACCCATGTGAGATACGGAAGAATAGGCAATACGTTTTTTGAAATTGCGTTGACCGAGAGAGGTTGAAGCTGCATAAATGATTTGTATTATTCCTACTATCACCAACCAGGGAGAGAATCTAGAATGAGCGTGAGCTAATAATTCCATATTGATCCGAATCAATCCATATGCTCCCATCTTTAATAAGATTCCAGCTAAAAGCATACATGTACTGTAATGTGCTTCCCCGTGAGTATCAGGTAACCATGTATGTAGGGGTATCATCGGCGATTTGACAGCATAAGCAATAAGAAAACCAAAATAGAGTATTATTTCCAATGCTGCGGGATACGATTGATTAGCTAATTTTTCTAAATCTAATGTTGGTTCATTGGAACCATATAAACCCATACCTAGCACTCCTATTAAGAGAAAAATGGAACCTCCGGCAGTGCACAAAATAAACTTTGTAGCCGAGTACAGACGTTTTTTTCCTCCCCACATGGATAAAAGTAAATAAACAGGAATTAATTCTAATTCCCACATAATGAAAAAAAGTAAAAGGTCTCGAGAAGAAAATGATCCTATTTGGCCACTATACATTGCTAACATCAAGAAATAGAAAAATCGCGGATTTCGAGTAACTGGCCAAGCTGCTAAAGTAGCTAAAGTAGTGATAAACCCTGTTAGTAAAATGGGTCCTATGGAAAGTCCATCGGTTCCCAGTCTCCAGTGAAAATCAAAAAAATCGATCCATTTATAATCCTCCTTCAATTGGGTTAATGGATCGTCCAATTGGAAATGATAACAAAATACATAGGTCATTAGAAGGAGCTCTAGTATACATATACATATAGTATACCACTTATACACCTTATTTCCCCTATGAGGGAAAAAGATAATTGAAGAACCCGCAAATATGGGCAAAACAATAAGTATTGTTAACCAAGGAAAATAACTCGTGATAAAGACAAGATAAAATTAGACCAGAAAATCCCGCGCTCGGGAGAAGAATAATATATTTTCTTTTCTCGAGTACGGGCTTTTGTCGGTAAAGAGGAATCAAAAGATTCAATTGGAGTTTTTTATCACATATTAATAAGAAAGACCCATGCTGCGAGTTGTTTCATGCCATAAATAAACACGGATACTCAAAAAATCCGTTGGACAAGCGGATTCACATCTTTTACAACCTACACAATCTTCGGTTCTTGGTGCAGAAGCAATTTGCTTAGCTTTACATCCGTCCCAAGGTATCATTTCCAATACATCTGTGGGGCAAGCTCGAACACATTGGGTACATCCTATACATGTATCATAAATCTTTACTGAATGTGACATTGGGTCTATAAATTCCAGTTTTGAACACAAAATATTTTCGATCTGGTAAAAGAAGAAAATGAAATAAATCATAGATTCTCTATTGTAAACACCAGACGAATCAATGATTTATCAATATTTTAAGAATCAATAGATTTTTGAATCTGTTTATAAGAAAGGGCCAAGATACTTTGATTTTTATTTCAATAACCATGAAATATGAGTTTACGAATTCAATTCATGTTAATTTTATTCTATTTCTATATGTATATTTATATAATATTAGATCTAGAATATTAGAAATAGAATTACTAGAAATAGAATTAAGGATATTATGATATATTCTAGATCAGATGAATACGGTTGTTATTAGGTTAGTGATAGAATAGGTTAGTAACTCTAAATCATAAATCTATATGAAAAAAGAGAATAAAGAAAATAAATTATAAAATAATAATAATAATAGAATATTCTATTCTATTGAATTCTAATTCTATTAGATTCTATTTAGAATTTAGAATATTTTAAAAGTCTTATGTTTTTCTTTCTATGTGAAAATAGAATAATTATGACTAATTATTCAGCAAATTCGATTGATTGATACGAGTTGATTTTCTGTTACGATAGATCGACGAAACAATAGCTAGCCCAATAGCTGCTTCAGCAGCCGCAATGGCTATAACAAAGATTGAGAAAATTTCTCCTTTTAATTGTCGACTATCAAATAGATCGGAAAATGTGACGAGATTTATATTCACCGAATTCAGTATAAGCTCAAGACACATAAGTGCTCTAACCATGCTTCGGCTTGTGATCAGTCCATAGATACCAATAGAAAATAAATAAACACTTAGAAAAAGTTCATGCTCTAACATCATTAATAAATTCCTCATCTATCTCTATTCATTTCAATATGAACAAAAAGTAAACTGGTTCAGTTGACTAGAATAGAAGGATTACAAAGATATTCAAAGTAGATTGAAATCAAATGAAAAAAAAAAAGAAGTTCTTATTTATTAGTATATTAGATTATTGACGAGCTATAGTAATTGCACCTATTAAAGAAACTAAAAGAATTATAGAAATGAGTTCAAAAGGAAGAGAAAAATCTGTGGATAAATGAATCCCAATTTGTTGAACGTTACTTATTAAGTCCTGTTCTATAATCTGATTTGATCTTGTAGTCCGAAAAATTCCAGACCATGACGTATCTGGGATAGTAGTCATTAATGAAAAAAAAATACTTGTACAAACCAGTGAAGTGATCCTATCTCCAATGGTCCACAAATAGGAATCATTGGAATATTCTGAACCGTTCATGAACATCACAGCAAATATTATTAATACATTTACGGCTCCCACATAAATAAGGAGCTGCGCGGCAGCTACAAAATAGGAATTCAATGAAATATAGAATAAGGATATACAAACAAGAACCAATCCTAATGAAAAGGCAGAATCAATGGGATTGGTAAGTAATACTACTCCCAGACCTCCTAATATAAGAACTGATCCCAGAAATACTATAAGAATATCATGTATTGGTCCAGGTAAATCCATTATGAAATAAAAGAGAAATAAATAAGTCGAAATATTTCATGACCTTACTAAGGTTCCAGGAAAGGACCTCTTTTTTTATATGATACCTTCTTAATTGAATTAAAAACAAAATGAATATCATTAGTATAGATAAAATCAAGTTATTTAGCTAATCCTACTTTATTCCAAACCAAATCTTAGTAATTGGTAATCCGTTCTTGAACCAAGCAAGGGGTTTTTATTTTTTCATTTGATTTGTTGAATTCATAACTGTTTGAATTGTGTAATCTCCAATTATTGACATTGGTAATCGACCTAAAGAAATTTGATTATAATTCAATTCGTGACGATCATAAGTGGAAAGTTCATATTCTTCAGTCATCGATAAACAGTTTGTTGGACAATACTCGACACAGTTACCGCAAAATATACAGACACCAAAATCAATACTATAATGAAGCAATTGTTTTTTCTTAATATTTTTTTCAAATTTCCAATCAACAATGGGAAGGTCTATTGGACATACCCGAACACATACTTCACAAGCAATACATTTATCAAATTCAAAATGGATTCGACCACGAAAACGCTCTGATGTGATTGATTTTTCATAAGGATATTGAATAGTTACAGGTAAACGATTTGTATGGGATAAGGTAATTATGAAACTTTGTCCAATGTATCTTGCGGCTCGTATTGTTTGTTTGCCATAATTCATGAACCCAGTAATCATAGGTAACATATTTTAGATATCCATCAATAAAATTTATGTTTCTTTCTCTTGGTTGAGATAAGTTATGAATATAGAATATTCATTATTATTTTCTCTTAATTTATTATTTTTGTTTATAGTTTATAGTGAAACAAGTTGAAAAGAAGTTGTCAATAATAGATTACCTAGAGAAATAGGTAAAAGAAATTTCCATCCAAGATTTAATAATTGATCCATTCTCATCCTAGGTAAAGTCCATCTTGTTGTGATAGAAATGAACAGAAACAAATAAGCTTTAGCTAATGTGATAAAGAGACTAATTGCTATTACAAAGACTCTAAACATTTTATTTATTCCAAAGAGTTCAGTAAGAGATATGTACGGAATATAAGAATTCCACCCACCTAAGTAAAGAACTGTTACAAATAATGAAGAAACTAATAGATTTAGGTAAGAAGCAAGATAAAAGAACCCGTATTTTATACCTGAATATTCGGTTTGATAACCTGCTACTAATTCCTCTTCTGCTTCTGGTAAATCAAAAGGTAATCTTTCACATTCTGCTAGAGAAGATATTAGAAAAACTAGAAACCCTATGGGCTGACGCCACAGATTCCATCCCCCAAAACCATATTTGGACTGTGCCTCAATTATATCAACTGTACTTGAACTGTTAGATAATTATAGTCGATGATAACATCACTGCTCCCATCGCTATTCCAAAACCGTACATGAAACCTAAGCTTCATACGGCTCCTCTATGGCCACAAAGAAATGTAAGGTAAGTACTTGTTTCGTATTATTGCTCTCCCCCTAGGTAAATACAATGTAAAGATAAACTGGAGGTTGGAGAGTCCTAAATTCGACCAATAAAATTCTGTCTGCTAGAATAAGAAAAAGCACTTCCGAATTTATCTCATCCCTTAGAATGATATTCTAATGAAAATCATCAAAATTTATCTTTGTTTAGCAATAACTTAATCCTTCAATCAAATACTGGTTCTATTCATAAATCGAAAGAATTAGGCATTAGTTAATGAATCATGATAAGAATTCCCATATGCATATGTATGAAGAAAAAATAGTTTCTTATTATTCCCGTTTTATTCTTTTTTTATTCTAATATTGTATTGCATTCTATTTGTTTTCTTCCTGTTCTTCTTTCTGAAAACTAAAAAAAAAAGGTAAAGAAAATAAAGGATTAATTCGTTCTTGATAGTCATTTTTTTAATAAGCGAATAGTAGCATACTCTAGATCGGAATCGTGGGAAAGTACTGCTTGATCATTTCTACCAACTCCAAGCCCTTTTTATGATTCGTTTTATGCAAAGTTTTATGCAAAAATCCCTTTTTTTGATACCTTACATTATTTCCATTACTCATCCTTTGCGTACTTTGGTGTTCCTAACTGCCCACTTCTTTTTGATTGATCCCCAGTATAGTAATAAATACAGTTGATCTTTTGCATCCGCTTCAAGATATGACGACTAATAAAATAATCTCAATCTTGGGGTAAACAACTTATGTTTACTTTAATTTTCTTCTTGTACCTAGGGAATGAGATTTTTATTGTTTTACTGCAAATCGAGGAGCAGTTTTGTTTCACTCATATAACTATCTGGTTTAACTCATCGAACTGAAATTTTTCATAAAAAAGATGAAGATATTAATTCAAGACATTCGATTTATTTATTTCATATTTACATATTGAATTCTATTTCTATAAAATAGAAATAGAAAATAGATAAAAAAGTTCATGTTCCAACGAATCACACGTAGAGATATTGCTAACACACATATAGTTAATGGTATTTCATAACTAATTGATTGAGCTGCAGCTCGTAGACCGCCTAAAAAGGAATACTTATTATTTGATCCATATCCTGACATAAGAAGACCAATAGGGACAATACTTGAAAAGGCAATCCATAAAAAAACACCTATACTGAGATCAGCTAAAACAAGGTGATATCCAAAAGGAATCACTAAATAACTCAGTAGAATTGATATAAACCCTATAGAAGGTCCGACCCTAAATAAACGAATATTACCTCTAGATGGAATAAGATTCTCCTTCAAAAGTAGTTTGGTCCCATCCGCTAAAGCTTGAAGAATTCCTAATGGTCCGGCATATTCAGGTCCAATACGTTGTTGTATTACTGCAGAGATTTTTCTTTCTAACCACACAATGACTAATACTCCCATTGTGATTCCGAAGACAAGGGTTAAAATGGGGACAAAAATCCATATGAGTCCATATACTTCTTTTAAGTATTCTAATCTAGAAAAAGAATTAATAGTTTGTACTTCTGTCGTATCAATCATCATTTCAACGATCAACTTCTCCCATAATGATATCTATACTACCTAGTATTGTCATGATATCAGCCAATTTCATTCTTTTAACTAGCTGGGGAAGAATTTGCAAATTGATGAAACCGGGTGGACGGATTTTCCATCTCCAGGGGAAAACATTATTATCTCCTATTAAATAAATTCCTAATTCTCCTTTTGGGGCCTCTACCCTTACATAAAGTTCTTGTTTTAACAATTCAAAATTGGGTGAAAGTTTTTTAGTAAGAAATCTATATTCAAAATTATTCCATTCGGAATTATTTGTCTTATGAAAACGCCGGTTTTCTAAATTCTCATAAGGTCCTCCAGGAATTCCTTCTAGAGCCTGTTGAATTATTTTTATGGATTCTTGCATTTCACCGATTCTTACTAAATAACGAGCTAATGTATCGCCTTCTTTTTGCCATTTGACTTCCCAATCAAATTTATTGTAACACTCATAGCGATCAACTTTACGAAGATCCCATTGGATTCCAGAAGCTCGTAACATTGGTCCTGATAAACCCCAATTTATTGTCTCTTCCCCGCCAATAATGCCCACTCCTTCAACTCGTTCCAAAAAAATAGGATTTCGCGTAATGAGTTTTTGATACTCAACAACTTCTGTTAAAAAATAATCACAGAAATCAAAACATTTATCTATCCAGCCATAAGGTAAATCCGCAGCTACTCCTCCGATGCGGAAATAATTATGCATCATCCGCATACCTGTGGCGGCTTCAAATAGATCATATATTAATTCCCTCTCTCTTAAAATATAGAAAAAAGGAGTCTGTGCACCAATATCGGCCATAAAAGGTCCAAGCCATAACAAATGGGAGGCTATACGGCTCAGCTCCAGCATAATAACTCTTATATAACTGGCCCTTTTAGGCACTTGAACACTTTCCAATCGTTCTGGTGCATTTACTGTTATTGCTTCTGTGAACATAGTAGCTAAATAATCCCAACGTGTTACATAAGGCAAATATTGTATAATTGTTCGGTTCTCCGCTATTTTTTCCATCCCTCTGTGTAAATAGCCCAATATAGGTTCACAGTCAATAACATCTTCACCATCCAGAGTAACGATCAGCCGAAGAACACCATGCATTGATGGGTGGTGAGGACCCATATTTACTATTAAAAAATCTTTTCTTGTAGCCGGTACAGTCATCTTTTTTTTCCTTAATTCATTCTTTCATGAATTTATTCAAATGAAAAATAAAAATAACAAGGATAATAAGAAACTAAAAAAAGAAATTCAAATTTAAATTGAATTAACGAGTTTGTGGTTTCCTAATATCTAACTGATCCATTAATTTCTTATAACGCACTTTATTTTTCTTTGACAAATAAGTCAATAATCGTTGACGTTTTCCCAGAATTATTCGTAGACCCCTTTGCGATAAAAAATCTCTTTTGTGCAATTCTAAATGTAAAGTAAGTCTTCGTATCTTACTGGTAAAAAGGAATACTTGAAATTCAACAGACCCACTATTTTCTTCTTTTTCTTCTTGTGTAATAACTGAGATGAATGAATTTTTGACCATAAATTAAGATTTCTATTTTTATTTTCTGTGAATTTTACCGATCAGGAAAAATAATAATATTTATTATGCCAGTTATTTTTCTCTAGTATACATCAAAATTGGGTTTCGTTCATATACTACATTTGTTTTTTCTTTATGTGACTTTATATGATTTTTATGTGGTTTATGTTTTGTATATTTGGATCAAATATACAAAACATAATAGACAAAACATATATGTATTCACGAAAGAGAACAATTTATTTTTACTTAAAAGGATTTCGATCTTCCTAGTGAAAATTGATACACTATGAAATTAGCATCGTATAATAGAATATTACACAGTGTATATTTTTGTCTTTCATCTATCGAATATTTTACACGATACGTAGTAAATCCACTATAAATTATAAATTTTTTTTAATTTTTCATTGGAATTGAATTCATTCTGAATTGTGAATACATATGTATTCTTGACATACTGAAACGACTGCTGTTATTGGTATCAAACCAATAGCGATTCATACAAGCTACATCTTCTAATCGATAATTAGGCCAAAGAAACAATTTGAATTTAATGAAATTTTTTTTATCTGTATTAATAGGTTTGTCCTCATTCAAAAATTGCCCACAGTTTCTTATTTTTTTTTCATTGCAAAATCTTGGATTTCTATCCACAACATTAAACTTCCGGGAATTGAAACAAATTCGAATTCGAAATTCTCTACGACGTCTGGGAGATAGAATATTTTCAGGAACAAGTAAATCATAATTACTTTTTTCTCCACTCAAAAATATGTTGCTGTGTCGTGCAATGGATTTTTCAAAACCCCCTTTCTCAATATATCTTTTTTTTATGTATTTTTTATTTGTTTGGTGCTTATTTTTATCGACCAATGAAATATCCATAGTTTGATATATAAGATATTTTCCGTCCCTTTGTATAGATACATAAATTGGTTCAATAATAAATATTCCCTTTTTTATCAATTCTGCAATAACTAGGTCCTTTTGAATCAGCGTTTTATCTAAATTTATTTGATTTCTTTCAATCGAAGATATCAAAATTTCCTTTGGATTTCTCAGTCTAAGTAGGAGACAATATATCCTAATATTTTTCATCATTTTTTTATTAAAGAGATTAGCCCATCTTAGTTGAAAAAGGAAATGGTTTTTAAAAAAGAAATCTAGTTCCATTTCATCATTGTTCTTATATTGTTCTTTTTTTATATCCTTTTTTAGTTCTAATATCTTTTTTATTTCTAATAGTAATATTGCGGAATCTTCTTCAACAGTTTTTTTATCTTTTTTTTTCTTAGAGGATTTCTTTGGATTCACGTTAATGTTTTTACTTTTTTCAATCATAGAAAACTGAAAAAAGAGTGATTTGATTGGTATGATCCAAGGTTTCTTTTTATATTCATCAAAAAGTAGTACAAATTCTGGGAAGAACCAAGTTTCTAGATTTGGTATAATATCATGATTTGATGCGGTATCGCATAACCTTTCTTTATTCATTCCCATGCAATCAAAAAAGAAATTTTTTTGATTAAATGGTTTGATCTCTTGATAAATTGTAGGATAAAAAAGATCTTTTTTTTTCATTTTTTTTAAATTCTGAATTTCATTCTTAGTATTTTTTTGAATCTTGATGCCAATATGTGCATTGGTCCAGATTTCAATATTTTTTAGAAAACAAAGAGAAAGATGAAGAATTCTACAATCAAGATATTTTCTATCCAAATTTGTATTCCTCTCAATAGGATATCCTTTTTCTAGATAATCATTATTAGGTATACTTACCAATGCATAAAATGATTCAGGTTTCGATGTATTGAAATGATATGGAATTTCTTGGTCCCCTTTTCTTTCTAATGTTGATCCAGAAATGTATAAATTAGGGAGGCTTATGTATTTAGATGATAAAAGATCATATCTGTAATGTTTTTTCCATTTGTCTTTTTGACTCATAAATGAATTCGCTGCATGAATATTTTTATTCATGGAATAAATCAATTGGTATTTTTTATCTAAATCCAATTGGTTTGATTCCTTATTTTGAATCATACGATATTTATTGATTCTATTTCGCCATTCTTTAGGCATTAATCGAGACTTTTTTTTTTTATATAAATCACATTGATAATGACCTTTTAACCAGTTTTTCCATTCGTTTATTATATATGTATGAGTTTTATTATGTCTTGGTTTAAAATTAAATATCCCGTGTACCATAAAAGAGTCTTTTAAATTAGCCTTAAAAAAAGGATAGCTCCCTTGATATTTAAGTAAAGGTCTCCATTTAGACTTATTAATTAATTGGTTTTGTGATATTTTGTAAAAAACATATGCTTGGGACAGGGAAGATAAGTTCCAATAAGTCTTGGAATTTTTCTTGCTATTTTTAGTATGATCAGTATTTGAAAACAATTTTTTTATAGTCAAAAGAAAATTCATTCTATTTTTATTTGGTTCATTGTTGTAAATGTATTTATTAAAGATCTTTTTTGTTGATTCAAATAAAAGTTGTGCATTGATCTTAGAAATGGTAATGGTACATATAAAAATATTTATGTATATTTTTTCAATGAATGATTTGATAAAGTAGTGTGATTTACGCATGAATCGGATATTTTTCCTTTTTACTATTTTCCAAATAGGTTTCTGTGATCCCAATAATTTATTATCAGAAATTAGAACTATTTCTTTTTTTTTCTTGCCTTTTGCGGTTCGTTCAATTTGATTCCTTATTTTGATTGTCTTATCAGAAAGATCTTTCATTCTTCTTTCTATTAGTGAATAATTGAACCGATTCAGCGTTCGATTTAGAACGGACGATTCGCGAATAATTTTCTTATTTCTTTTCAAATCTTTTTTGTTTTCGTTCGGTTCATATACTTTTTCTTGCCTCAATTCAAATTTATTAGTTAGATTCTCCTTTTTTTTCATTATTAGGTTGCTAATTTGGATGATTCCTTTTGTTTCGTCTTTTCTAAAGGATTTTATTTCTTTTAAAGATTTAAAAACTTGTAAAAATCTCTTTTTCACCTTTTTTTTTCTTTTTTGAAGTTCTTTATAAATAGGTTTAAAAAAAAAAGGTCGTTTTCGGGGAGGACCAAAGGGAAAGTTCGCTTCCTTTCCCCAGACTGTTAAAAAACAAAATTTTTGTTTTTTATCTTTTTTTTTTATTAGATCTCTATGATGAGATTTTGACTTATGTTTTCTCCAAGGTTTTATACAGAAAGGATATTTAATCTTTATCTGAATACCGTCGATTAACATCTGAATACCGTTGCTTAACCAATCTTGGTTCAATTCTTTTTCTGGTAATTCAACACCATTATAGGCGCATTTAATATGCATTTCTCTCTTCCATCCCTTAAAATCTTCATCCCACTCAGTAATTTGGAATAATAACATACGGAAAAGATTTTTAGTTATTATTAAGAAAGGCAATAGAATGTATTTTCTAAGAAAAGATTGGGTTACTAATAGCAAAGTTCTTATTATGTGAAGAAATAGAAAGGTATCCCAAACTTCTGATATTTCTATCTGTTCATTTTTATATTTTTTTTCTTCTTTTGTATCTTTATTTTCAAAATAGGAAATTTTGAATTCTGATTCTTGTTCTCTGCTCATCCAATTCTTAAAAAATAGATTCTTCATTTCGTTGATATCAAAAAACGAAAAAAAAAATGGTTTGTCTATACGATCCAAAAAAAGTGGGGAATTTACATTTACTTGAACGAGGCCCCAAATAACTGTTTTACGTCTTTGAGCGCGCATAGATCCTTTGATTAGATTGCGGCGAAAATCTGATTGTTCTGAGTAATCTAGCAAAATAACCTCTCCCTCTTCTCCGTCTTCCATTTGATCATCATTTTTATCATTGTCGCTAATATTATCAAGATCAATATCTTGAATACTATAAAGAAATTTGGTATTCTGATCATTATCGTCATAAATTATCACATTCTGGAATCTTCTTGAATTAATCGCGTAAGATTCTTCCTCGAATTCTTCTTCATTTCCTTCTTCCTCTTTTCCCAATTCTCCCAAATTCTGGTTTAATTTGTATGACCATCGAGAAACTTTTTTACTTATTTCTTTTCTTAGAATTCCAATAGATTTCTTTTTCATTTTTTTTTGATCTTTTTTATGTGTTGTAATTAAATCAGATACAAATTGAAAATATTTTGCTTGACTTTCTGAATCAATTCCTTTTTCTTCTGTACAATGAAAAAATGATTGATGGTGAA